CCTAGCAAGTCTAGGGTAAAATGAATTGTTTCAAGACCGGCCCTAATTTCTTTTATTGAGATGATCCTTAATGATCCTTATCAAAACAAAATTCACTTGATTGATACATAACATACACGTACACTTACCAATTCGACATAAAAGAAATTTCAAGATATTTCATCGAATCATGTGATGAAGATGTCCCCTTGAACTAAAGTCTTAAAGAAAATTTTCGATAACTTCTTGATCCCGCTTACTAGATTAGATTTATATAGAGAATGTCGATTCTAATGAACGATTCATGAATATGAATGACGAATCCAAAAATTCTATACAATTCTGAAAAACGGAAAGATCCCTCGGATCTGATCATTCCATTATATTGACAATTTCAAAAAACTGATGATACTATGATCATAGTATGAGGGCGGTTGGTCAAGTCGGCCCCCATCGTCTAGTGGTTTAGGACATCTCTCTTTCAAGGAGGCAGCGGGGATTCGAATTCCCCTGGGGGTAGGGTACTACGAAAGGAAGTTGATCATGGATTACCAATAAGCCTAAAATGGATTCTTCCTGGGTCGATGCCCGAGCGGTTAATGGGGACGGACTGTAAATTCGTTGGCAATATGTCTACGCTGGTTCAAATCCAGCTCGGCCCAATAATCCGCCAATCTACCATGAGATGGTATAAACCCCCTTGTCCTTCAGAAAGACCCCATACGAAGATAAAAAAGAATCAAATTTTCTGCTAGATCCCTTATTTCCCTGGGATTGTAGTTCAATTGGTTAGAGCACCGCCCTGTCAAGGCGGAAGCTGCGGGTTCGAGCCCCGCCAGTCCCGACGGATCCAATAAATACATCAATTCATTTTTCCTTTTCTATGAACTAGTTTTCTATGAACTAGTAAAGGGTGTCGAAGGGCATACTTTCATCATTCCCAAAGCAAAAAGGAGTCTTTATTTCTTTTTGCTTTCCTATTTTTTCCATTTCGCTTTTATTGTTTGTTTAGGTTTGGAACTATGTAATTAATCGAAGTGGAAAGGCAATCTGATGATCCTTCATCAGATGATTGTCCAAGGAAGACGCAAGGTAGGTTATAGAAAAAAACAAGGAAACGGATGATAAATAAAGGAATTTTGGATTGATTGAGTCAGGAATCCAAATTTTGATTCGGTATGGATAAAAGAACTTCCTATGTTATACTATTCAAGTCTTGACGACGGGTTGATTTGATAGATCAGATATTGTTATTCATGATATTGATCTGATTCAAGATCATCGAGAGGTAATTCATTCATTGAATTTACAGACGAAAGATTTATCATCTCTAGGGGATTAAATCCCGAGTTATTGCGAAGTAAAAAAACCGATGAGATTATGGAAGTAAATATTCTTGCATTTATTGCTACTGCACTATTCATTCTAGTTCCTACCGCTTTTCTACTTATCATTTACGTAAAAACAGTCAGTCAAAATGATTAATTCAATTGAATTTTCAAATGAATTTGAATGAAACTTTCCTTCTGAGTTCTTATCAAAAATTGACGAAGTCAAATGAAAAGGATTCCAATTTCACGTCTTAACTTAAATGAAATGAGCGCACTATAATCGGCAGTTTTCTAAGAGATAGATAGTATGGTAGAAAGATTCATCTTTCTACCATACTATCTATCTCTTAGTCTATAAACTTAGTCTATAAAGTTGTAATCTAGAATAAAGATAAAGGCTTAAGTTTCTATAGATCAATCTACAATATTCTCTTCATATATGTGTATATGAATTCCATATATTGTATGGAATTGACATAACACCCAATTTGCTACATCTATTTGTTCCGATCAATCTGAAATAATTCTTATCTTAGGATTCTAATTCCTTTCCTTTTACTAATAAGGAAGGGGAAACCTCACCTATTTTTAACGCCCGAACCATGATATGAAATAAGTCGATAAAGCATAAATCGCCTTTCTCAAATTAGACAACCACTATCTCTATCTCATTTCTCATAGAAAGTGCGTATACACTTAACAAAACGACTTCTTCTTTGAACAGTAAAGAGGGAAAGAAATCAAAAAAAAAAGGGTCCGGTCTTCCTCAGTATCCATCTATAAAGATAGTAAGAGCCCATTCCCATTGATTGAAATAGAAAATTTCGTTAGGTTGGAATAAATTTCCAATCATCTGAATCCCTTTCTTTTCGAAATACAAAGACAGGAATCGATGAAATATTTCTTTGATTGAAAGAGTATGATTCATATCATAGATTACTCCATTGGAGTCCAATGGGATTCCAAATTCAGATATTTTTATTTTAAATAGTTCAAAATGCGTTGCAAAACGATCTATAAAACAATTGATACGGTTTGATTCCTGAACTCAATTAGTAGTACTTCTAGAGCCCACTTCTTCCCCACACTACGAGTGAAAGGGAAAATGTAAAGACTACCATTAAAGCAGCCCAAGCGAGACTTACTATATCCATGTGCATTATGTCCCCTATCTCTATAAATACGAAGGA